CACTTACTAGAGAGGTTCCCAGGGAATTCATTAGAGGAATATTTCCAATAAATACGGTTTGTTCTTGCATATCTCTACCGGTTTTCCAAATTAATCCCGCGGATACATATAATTCAGAAGAGTATGTGAGTGATTCATACACAGCATCTCTTTCTTTTATCAAGGGCTCTGCCAATTGATATGTTGCCACAAATAATTGAAATTCAATTTCTTGATCTGTATCTTCAATTTTTGGAAACTTATGAAGTTCTTCCATCAAGCCTTGATCAATGAACCTACAAAATCCGTCAAATTGTATCTGACTAAACCCTGGTATTGTATACATTCCCTCATTTCCATCCCGGAACATCTTAAGTTTTCCGTTTATCGAAAAAATCCAACTATTGGCTCACTCTTCGTTGAACCATATAGATTGATCTAGCAACGATGGAATGTATATTTTGCTCATTTGAACAACATGAAATTTTATCCAACCCCATATACATATATAATACATATATATATGTACTAAATACGTATGAACGGAGGAATAAAAAAAAATGTGACTCAAATTCGAATTTGCGACAGATACAAATGGAAATGAATTGATAAAACATTCCTGGAAACAAAATTCTGCCACTTAGACTTATGGAGTCTTGTATAGAATATCAAAATAGATCCAATTTCTACCTTATGATATTACGACCAGATTGGGTACCATAAATGGATTCGGAATTGAATCTGTTCTCTATGAGTGAGATAAAGACAGAATAATCAGGAACCGTCTAGAGTTGACTTTGATTTTAGCACTTAATTTATTTCATCGATTCCGTTGTTCAAAAAATGATTCGCAGAGAGAAAAGATATTTCTACCCATTTGTTAATTAGTAGAATACGATTGAAGTGCGTAAGAGAAGTCATATTTATTAAGTACATGCAGATATAACTATCTAGCTATCCGTATATCCCATCTTTTATCGAAGTTCCCTTGAGGCAACATAGGTCGTGCTATATCCAAATTTCGATTTTATATTCAATATATTCAATGAAAAATGCAAGCACGACGATTTCCTAATAGGAATATGTAGATAAGATACCTGACTAGGTATCCGTGTAAGAATTTCTGTTCTGGGGTTTACATATACACATAATTGTTGTTATAATTGAAATTGAAAAGGATTAATTATGGAAAAGAATTGAGACTGATTAGTCGTATATCAATTTGATCTCCTTATGTCATTAAGGAAACCAAATTGGAGATCAAAATCCAAGAACCATTCATGAATTCACAGTCATTAATGCTTCCAACTTGCTCTGAATTTTGGATTCTGTGACTGGAAATCCATTTTTCTCTTTCAATAGAAAAAAAGGGGAAAGCTTTTATTTAGGTGTTGTGTGTTTTGAAATACAATCAATCTAAGAGAACAACAGGACCCAATCAAAAAAAAGAAATGGTTCAGCAATTCCCCAGAATATTTCCATCTATATCTATTTTGTATCGTTTTGGCGGCATGGCCGAGTGGTAAGGCGGGGGACTGCAAATCCTTTCTCCCCAGTTCAAATCCGGGTGTCGCCTGATTAACAAAAGACTCGGAATTTCTTACCCTACTAAACTAATAGAACTCACAAAATTCTTGCCTGGCAGAAGCAGAGGTAAGGGGCGGGGACTGTCGATACCCAATTTTAAGAATCGGGGGGTTGACTTTCAATTATTTCTTCAAAAATCGGGGTGTGACCCAAACCTGTACCATACCAATATGAATTACCAATATAAATAAAGAAATACTCACTTAATTACGGATTCCTGATGCGTTCAGGCCATTGATTTGATTTATCAATCGAATCAAATCCATAGTAAGATTCAATTGTGAGATTCAGAACTACGAAAGTCAGGGACCGTAAATCCGTGTATCCAAAGGAAGGTTCCTAAGAGACTGTAAATCCTTGCTCCTAGGATCCAAGAAGGGGTTATAGGAAGGACTATAAATACTTCCTAATTACCTTACCCTACTAGTGTTTACTGACTGAGTCTTGAAGTAGATTGGGTAGGCTGGTGGGGAATCCAATTAGGGGTTGTGGAAAGAACTGAAGATACTTTGTATCCATACAAACTCATGAGAGTCTCTGAGTGCTCAGGTTTTCAATTAATATTGTATGGGTGATTGACTTTTATAGAATAAAAGTGGAAAAAAGTGCTTTCGTTGGGGTAACCCCGCCAAGAATGTAATAGGGTGTCTTCCAATTGTTTCACATTTCACAGAAGTAGAGACAATAAGGCTTAGATGGGAAATTAGGAGTATGTGATAGATAGTTATCTATCTTGATGGTATATTTAATTTTCTGCTTTTTGTTTATGAAAGGCAACAATAGGTCTTACTATTCCTACATATTCCATTAGTCACATTCCCTTGAGACTTCCAAGGGGCAACTGTGTATCTTGCTTGTACTTAGTGCTTTCCGATTCCACCAGAAATCATATAGGGACTTGTTACGGGTGTATTCATTGGATTGGTTCATCAAA